AACGTACTTCCCAGGCGGGATACTTAGCGCGTTAGCTGCAGCACTATACGGGTCGATACGTATAGCACTTAGTATCCATCGTTTACGGCTAGGACTACTGGGGTCTCTAATCCCATTTGCTCCCCTAGCTTTAGTCTCTAAGTGTCAGTTACGGCCCAGCAGAGTGCTTTCGCTTGTTGGTGTTCTTCCCGATCTCAGCGCATTTCACCGCTCCACCGGAAATTCCCTCTGCCCCTACCGCACTCCAGCTTGGTAGTTTCCAACGCCTGTCCAGGGTTAAGCCCTGGTATTTGACGACGGACTTGAAAAGCCACCTACAGACACTTTACGCCCAATAATTCCGGATAACGCTTGCATCCTCTGTTTTACCGCGGCTGCTGGCACAGAGTTAGCCGATGCTTATTCCTCAGATACCGTCATTCTTTCTTCTCTGAGAAAAGAAGTTTACGACTCGTGAGCCTTCTTCCTTCACGCGGCATTGCTCCGTCAGGCTTTCGCCCATTGCGGAAAATTCCTCACTGCTGCCTCCCGTAGGAGTCTGGGCCTTGTCTCAGTCCCAGTGTGGCTGATCATCCTCTCAGACCAACTACTGATCGTAGCCTTGGTGAGCTATTGCCTCACCAACTAGCTAATCAGACGTGAGCTCCTCCTTGGGCGGATTCCTCCCTTTTGCTCCTCAGCCTACCTCTAGGAGGTACTAACTCTATAGGGTATTAGCAACCGTTTCCAGCTGTTGTTCCCCTCCCAAGGGTAGATTCTTACGCATTACGCACCCGTTCGCCACTGGAAACACCACTTCCCGTTTGACTTGCATGTGTTAAGCATACCGCCAGCGTTCATCCTGAGCCAGGATCAAACTCTCTAATTAAATTAAGAGTTGCATTTATTTCTTACTTATAGCTCCCTTCTTCGTAAACAAGGCCAATTCAGAATTATCTATCATCTAAATATAGATAGATATATTCTATTATCTATCTGCAATCATGAACATTTATTTTTAATATCATAAAAAACTCATGTTGCTTTTAACATTCATTAGTAATATTTACTAATTTAAATATTTTTAATTAATATTAATATATTAATTTAAAAATTATTTAATATACTTTTACTTTTAATTAATAAAAAAAGTAGAATTTATACTTAAATTCTATATTTCTTCTTTCTTGAGTTGGGCCTATAATTTTTAGTTCGGTCCCAGTTAATCATTATAGCCATCCTTACTCTATTATGGCAACCCCCTAGCCTCTTTTTATTATGAAAAAAGAGAGCAAATAAAAAAAAAAAAAGAGAGATTCAACATTAGGTTTAGGGATAATCAGGTTTGAACTGATGACTTTCACCACATAAAGGTGACACTCTACTACTGAGTTATATCCCTTCCCTAACCTCATTCGGAAGTCAAAATTGTAAGAAAGAATTTTGAAACTCAATACATTACATTCTTTCAAGACCTCGGTCGTAAAGAGAGAAAAAAGAAAAACTAAGCTATGCTTTCACCTACACCTAGTAGGAAAAAAGTTATCTATTCTCCGTATATTTCTTGATCCAGATCAACATAAATTAGAATTATTTGGTTGTCAAGTAGACACAAGTGGAACCCTCTGCTCTCTCGTGGTACAATCTTTTTCCTATTGATTTAGCACTTTTCTATCGATCCAAACAAAAAAGATAACTGATACTAATACTAATATAATTATTCTAATAATTATAATTTAGTCAAAAATAAAAAAGTTGTTGAGCCAACGGAAGCTTATCATTAACTAATACAAAAGAAAAGAACTGTTTTTTAGTAGACTTACTTACTTTATTAAGCTATATTTTCAATTCGCGGACACAGCCGCTAGGAGCATATAGTCCTATTTATCTCGTTTTAATATAGGTCATCGAAATTATCTTGTACAACGTAACCCAATCATACTATTCATACCAAAGCACAAAAGTAAAAATGTTTCATCAAATCGATTCCTAGTTAAATAATGCATAACTACACGGATAAGCTCACATTAACCCGTCAATTTTATAATAAAATTTGTGATTTTAAGAAATTATAATATCGAGATATATCAAGATATAAATAAAAAATTAGCATGTTAATGATATTAAATTCACAAAAATTTCATATATTAAATGTATTTTTATTCATTCGTGTCTGATTAGAACACGAAAGCTAACTCAAAAAAGAAAAAATTACCCTTTGGGACATAGGAATAATCGAATAACGAAAAAAATAAAATCCAATTTATCTAAAAATAAAAATTGAACGAGAAGCCGTATGAGGTTAAATTCTCATGTACGGTTTTGTACAGTGACGGTAAGGATAACTTATCTGTCAACTTTTCCACTATCACCCCCAAAAAACCCAACTCTGCTTTACGTAAAGTTGCTAGAGTACGATTAACCTCTAAATATGAAATCACTGCTTATATACCTGGTATTGACCATAATTTACAAGAACATTCTGTAGTATTAGTAAGAGGCGGAAGAGTTAAAGATTTACCCGGCGTGAAATATCACATAATTCGAGGAATCTTAGATACTGTTCCAGTAAAAAATCGTAAACAAGGGCGTTCTAGTGCGTTGTATATTCTTATCTAATATTTGCATCATTTTATAATGATATCATGTCAATTGCTAAAAACATGTAAAGTATATAGCTAACCTAATAACGAACGTTTTGTAAGGGGACTAGAGCAGGCTAAAACAAACGAAATTTATTACTTTTTTTTAAGTAAATTTCGAACTATTACATAAATATGTCTAAGGTTCAATATTGAATTCATTTAATAAGTTTTTAGTTTTTCCTTACGTTGCGTGTGTCAACAAAAAATTAAAAATGTCTTGACCTTTTCAGAACAGGTTCGAGTCAAATAGCAATGATTTGAAACACCTTTTCTTTTAAATACGATATTTTCTTTTTAACCTAAGGACTTAATCGTATAGATATAGAAAATACAAGATTTCTAATCAATGACAAAAGAAAGGAAACGGATACTCAATTGAGAATGAGTAAACATAATTCTATGCAAAAGAAATAGATTTCCTATTTATATATGCAAATAAAAAAATGTGGAAAGCCGTATTCGACGAAAGTCGTATGTACGGTTTGGAGGGAGATCTTTCAGACCTCTAGAGATCCACCCTACAATATGGAGTTAAAAAGCCAAAATAACTTATTATTAGCCTTTATGAAAAAAATTTTGTAAACCTTTTTCGCGCTCATGTCACGGCAAAGTACTGCAGAAAAAAAAATGGTGAAATTTGATCCCATTTTCCATAATCGATTAGTTAACATGGTCGTTAACCGTATTCTTAAACATGGAAAAAAAGCATTGGCTTATCGAATACTTTATCAATCTCTAAAAAAAATAAGACAAAAAACAGATAAAAATCCACTAATTATTCTACGCCAAGCAATACAAAAAGTAACTCCCAAATTGATAGTAAAATCAAAACGTGTAAGTGGATCAACTTTTCCAGTTCCCGTGGAAATAAGATCTAAAACAGGAAAAGTAATTGCTATTCGTTGGTTATTAGGGTCATCCCGAAAACGTTCTGGTCGAAATATGCATTTAAAATTGAGTTACGAATTAATGGATGCTGCCAGAGAGAAAGGCAATGCTATACGCAAGAAGGAAGAGACTCATAAAATGGCAGAATCCAATAAAGCTTTTGCACATTACAATCGTTAATTCAATATATAGAAAGATCCATCGATCTACCCTCAATAAAATAAAGCCAACTTTGTCAAAATTTATACAGATGACAGATGTTTATTGGAACTGGAATGAAAGCAAAAGGAATAAGAATAATATTAAATAAATATAATATAAACAATATAAACGTAAATAATTTGGATGTTAATTAGATGAAATGAAAAAAAAATTATTGATCGGGGATTGACTGAAATTACTAAATCACGATCTGGCATCTACAAACTGAAAATTTCATTTTAAATTATACCTTTAAATCATTTTAATATGAAAGAGTTTAATTTGCTTCTATTCCATGGAAGTTCCATTTTTCCAGAATGTATCTTGATTTTAGCCCTATTTATTCTTATATTGATTGATTTAATTGCTGATCAGAAAGATACAGCTTGGTTCTATTTAATCTCTTTAACAAGTTTAATGCTAAGCATAGCAGTCTTATTATTTCAATGGAGAGAAGAACCTATAATCAGTTTTTTTGGTAATTTCCAAACGAATAATTTCAACAAAATATTTCGATTTCTCATTTTACTATGTTCAACTTTATGTATTCCTCTATCTGTGGAATATATTCAATGCACAAAAATGGCTGTAACAGAATTTTTGTTATTCATTTTAACGGCTACTCTAGGAGGAATGTTTTTATCTGGTGCTAATGATTTAGCAACTATCTTCGTAGCTTTAGAATGTTTAAGCTTATGTTCTTATCTATTATCGGGATATACCAAAAGAGATGTACGGTCTAATGAAGCTATTATGAAATATTTACTTATGGGTGGGACAAGTTCTTCTATTCTTGTTTATGGTCTTTCTTGGCTATATGGTCTATCCGGGGGAGAAATTCAGCTTCAAGAAATAACCAATGGTCTTATAAATACACAAATGTATAACTCTCCAGGAATTTGGATCGCACTTATATCTATAACTGTAGGAATTGGATTCAAGCTTTCTCTAGTTCCTTTTCATCAATGGACCCCCGATGTATATGAAGGAGTGCGATTCGTTTTCAATTTATTAACTCTAGAATAAATTCATTTTTTTAGATATGTTTAGTATTTATAAAAACTCAAACTCTATGGACATGTGTAGGAAAAGACTGTTATCCCCACTCGGACTAAGATATCACTTTTACCAAAAATTTTAATCGTTTAATTAAGGTAAAGCAAGGTCAGAAACAACTAAATTGTTTGAATAAAAAAAATAAAATGAATTTTGCAAGTTAGTCATTACAGGTAGTTATTATCAAAAGATCATGATTATTTAACTAGATCAATACTTTTATTCTAAACGTAGATGCTCCATATTCAGTTTTCATCCTTCAAAGACTGCGAGTGTAAGAAAAAAGGCATCCGTCGACAAAAAGATTACCCTAAGATGAACATCTCATGGCTATTCAGAACGAATTAAATCAGATGGCTCTATTTAGATTGATTCTTTTTGACCAGAACCGAAGTCAAAAAAGAAGTAATTTTTATTTACCATAGGAACCGCTGAGGAAGGATTCTTCGAAAAGTTAAGGATTAGTTATTCTTTCTATTGATTGAATAGATTCAGTCTTATACCTACACGAGGAAGGTAATTAAAAAAAAATAATAAAACGATTAGGTTCTTCTTTTTTATCACTTAGGAGCCGTGCGAGAAGAAAGTCTCATGCACGGTTCTGAATGAGAGAAAGGAGGGAAGAATCCTCTTTTCGACTCTAACTCTCCCACCCCAGTCGTTGCTTTTCTTTCTGTTACTTCAAAAGTAGCTGCTTCAGCTTTAGCTACTAGAATTTTCGATATTGTTTTCTATTTTTCATTGAACGAATGGCATATTATTTTGGAAATATTAGCTATTATTAGCATGATACTAGGAAATTTAATTGCTATTACTCAAACAAGCATAAAACGTATGCTTGCATATTCAAGCATAGGTCAAATTGGATATATCCTTATCGGGATCATTGATAGAGACTCAAATAATGGATATGCAAGTATGATCACTTACATTATATTCTATATCTTCATGAATATAGGAACTTTTTCTTGTATTGTATTATTTAGTCTACGTACAGGAACAGATAACATTCGAGATTATGCAGGATTATATACGAAAGACCCTTTTTCGGCTTTCTCATTAACTTTATGTCTGCTATCTCTAGCAGGTATTCCTCCATTAGCAGGCTTTTTTGGAAAACTTTATCTATTCTGGTGTGGATGGCAGGCAGGTTCCTATTTATTAGTTTCGATAGGACTCTTTATGAGTGTTATTTCCATATATTATTATCTCAAAATAATTAAATTATTAATGACTGAACGAAACAAAGAAATAACTCCCCACGTGCAAAATTACAAATTATCTTTTTCAATATCGAAGAATTATATCGAATTGAGTATGATTGTATGTGTAATAGCATCTGCATTACTAGGAATAGTAATAAATCCAATTGTTATAATTGCTCAGGATACATTATTTTAGATTTAATTTTTATTAATTAAATCTTTTTATTACTAACTAAAAGAACTCATATACTTTTACTAATATACTTAAATACTTAAAATCGCAAATAATAGACTGAAATTATAGAATGAACTTCTAATTACAAAACTTGGTCGTCAAATTAGAAGTTCATTCTATACCATATTAGAAATATTTCTATTATATATGAGTAAAATGGAATTCAAACGTGTATAATTAAATTATACGTCACTACGTTCTGGCTATTTAGGATTAAACATAATGTTATGTTGGGTAACATAGAAAGTTATACTCTCTATTGAATCGAAAAATGTTCAATCGTACATCTATTGATAGGAAAAAAGAATCCTCCGATAAGAAAAAGAATTGATGATATCACCAGACCTATATCACGGATCGATATGAATACTCCAATACTCTATCCTTGTTATCCATTTTATATTCCAATATAGCTATATATTAATATTAATTACACGCTATATATATTAATATTCATTAAAAAAATTGGATGCCTTGATGGTGAAATGGTAGACACGCGAGACTCAAAATCTCGTGCTAAACAGCGTGGAGGTTCGAATCCTCTTCAAGGCATAATTATAATATTGTAACGCCCATTGAATTGACTAATTCAATGGGTATTACAATATTGAGGTATACAATAACCTCAATATAAGAATATAAGTCAGTCAATATTGAGTAAGCATAAGTTGATAATTAACTTATCAAGTTAAAGATAACTGACTTGGTTCATATTTGGTACTATGCTTACTGGTCGAAATAGTAATAAGTTTTAAAATATTTAGTCCTTTTTAGATCTTTTTTTTCAATCCTTTCGTTACTAAAGAATTAATATAATCCGGAGAAAGCCATTCTTGTTTAAACAGTTCATTTTCTATTTGTTTCAATAACATTGTGTTAGATATGAACATATTTGCTAAATATTCATAAATTTCGGATAGAGTATTATGAATAAAACATTCATTATATAATAATTCTCTATTTTCCCTTTCGTTCTCAACCAAAAATACTCTTAATTTATCATCCCGTGTCTTTTCACGAAAAATAGCGTCATCTAGTATCTTTGTAGGATATGGAAGCACACGCCTCAATCGGACACCAACTTCTTGAAAACGTTTAAAAGTCTCAAAATCCTCTCTCTTTTTCTTCTTAATGGTAGGAGGCAAATCACTGTTATCGTTATCGTCATCCTCCACAATTTGATATTTTAGTCCTAGGGCTATGTTCCTAATCTTTTTTCTTTTTGATATAGACTGTATCGTTATTATTGTAACATCCCTTAATACTTCTTTTCTTTCTAAAGCGTAAGTAATATAAATCCTTTTCACGAGTTCGCGAGGAACAAAAAGGTCTGCTCGTAAAAACGCAACGTGCTTATTTTGAAATCGAATACTAACAGGATCCCAAAGAAATCGGCGACCGAAATAGATTATAGGTGTATCTAAAGGTTTATATTCCGTTGCATCCTCTTCTGTATCAAATTTATATATTCCCAGCCTTTGAAACTTATTGTATAATGATCTTGCTTCCCAGAAAGCAGCTATCTTTCTTCGTGGAACATTTTTAGTATCTTGATAAATATCAATGGGGTCGCGAGACGCTAGGAATTTCACCCAAAAAAAGCTAGAAAGACGGGTCGGCCTTTTTTGAAACTCTCCGAACAGACGAAGATAATCCAAAAAATGGTTCTCTAATGTTATATCTTTTTTATGGTCGAATCGATTACTGCGAAGAAAAGTAAAACGCCAAGTCCTAGGAGAACAAACTAGCCTACTACCTAATTCTCCTATGTAGGAGTACTTCAATTCTTTAAATAAAATGAGTTCATCTAATTGAGCAGATAATCCTTTTTGCATCATATCTCTTTTGAAATAAGGAGCGATTGTGATGTTATTTTTATCATAATTTCCCCGAAATATTTCCCCCCCTGGAAACTCTTCCAGAAGACTCTGTAAAAGATTGGAAGCTAGAGTGAAATCATTCGCAATTATATCACTAAGAGGAGTCCAATTCTCTCTATTTGATTCCGATGTAAACCAACAATCTTGAGCTACTGATCCGGCCAAGCAACCCACTATGTGATAGAATATGGTTAATTCCTTCACAGCTGTTCCGGCAATTGAAGGTTCTAAATACCATTCAAACAAAAAGTACGCCCTTGCACTCAAAAATTCCCTTTTGAGATCTAAAAAATGCTTAGGATACGTAAGTTTATTTTGTATAATAGCTTTTCCTATCTTATAGGGAAGTGTCCCACTGTAAAAGTCATAATTGGAACAAGCCCACCTTGATCTATATAAAGCGTATCCAGTTATATCATCGTCTATAACTGACGTATTTAGTATAATACCGAGCCGCCAGACATAATTGGCAAGTTTTGCCATATCTCGTGTATTAAAACCGCTGGTCATTAATCCAAAAAAATTATCAGAGTTCCATTCTTTTTTCAAATAGAGTCCTTTGTCACGTAAAAGCAAAGTAAATTCCTTTTCTCGGTGCGAGGCAGGGCACATTTTAGTGTTGATAAATGTATCGAATCGTCGTTTACGATAAGGAGGAGATATTAGAAATGGATCCAATTTTTTAGGAATATGAGTCGAAGCAATAACAACAATATTTTGTTGTATGGATTCTTCCTCATCTTCATCCATCAGCGGCGGATCTCCAAGGAGTTCACCCAATACTGTAGTATGGAAAACGAAATCATCCATTTCATGAATGTCTGGAATCCATATGACACAAGGAGACATTAATTTTGCCAATTGGAGTGCAAGCACAAATTGCGCGTATCTTCTCCCAAAAAACTCCGGAGATACATCATTCTCATCTCGTTGATAATACCAGTTTTTTGGTTTTTGTTGATAATGCGTTTTATCATATATGTCCTCCGGCCTTGACCAGCCCATAGAAAAAAAGATATCTGCATGCTCAAGGTATGATTTACTAGCTGCAGATGTATACTCAGCTACATTGGTGATCAGAAGTTTCTCTTGATCCAAAAAACTTTTAGGAGATATTTTTATTAAAGGTAGATAAGAATCTGCTGCTAGACTTTTAGCCAAATACGATCGTCCAGTGTCCTTAGGCCCTATCAATAAAATTCGATTCGAAAGGGACAGTGCCGGGTAGAATGGGAAAAATATAACTTGATCAGTTAGAGATCTCTTAGTTGGCAGAGAGTTAATCTGATGCTGAAAAACATCGAAGACCCGCTTTTCTGCTAAAAATAAGGAATCAAGCTCGCAATCCCTTATGCCTATTTTATTTATTAGACCTAGCTGAATAATTTCAGCTAAATATCTAAGGTAACGAAGTCCCGGGTGTCTCCCTTTTTCGAAATATTTAGAAAAGAAACCATTAGGGGGAGTCAACTTTGATTCAAATTTAGAGATTCGTTCTTGTACTGAAAACAATACCTTCTCTCTACTAAGGAGCTCCTCCGTTCCGTCGTATTCGTACAACCACATCTTTAGGAGTGAGTGCCATTTATTAGATCTTCGCAAAAGCCATTTCAAATTACTTTTGACATGCAAAATTTCAAATATTGCAAGTAATCCTACATCATCAGGATCCGACACCTGATCGACAAAATCGATGAATGTCAACCAAAAACCATACCAATTTAAATTATAATAAATTCTGAGCTTTTTAAAAGATTTCATCTTTTCTTTTAGATCCAAATAGTAATGTCGGCCCATATTCGTTCGAAAATCATTGAATATATAAACGTTTATAACCAACTTAAGCCATGAAAAAATTGTGCAGGAAACAAAAAAGAAAAACCCAAGGAAAATATAAAGAGGTTTATCATACTCCCGAACATTTAGTATATATTTCCATGTATCAAATGATACTGACGTATCCTTTCCCCTTAATACTGTTTGATTAATTGGTTCCTTCCAATCCAAAAGATTCCAAAAGGATAAGAATAAATTCCATTTCGGGAGAAATTTAAATCTAAATTCCCACTTTATAAGTGTCCAAAATTGATGATAGAGTGTCCACATAATATTCAAATTATGATTACAATCCTTCCTAATATCGTCCAAAAAAGATATTAATTGATAATTGCTAGTTTCCAACCTTTCTGGAAAAGTAGCCAAAAATGACTTCTTCATATATTTCCACCCTGTGGAAGTAAAAAACCATGATGTATATGGTTGAAACAAATCCCATTTCTCAAAAATATCTATTTGTATTTGAGGGATCTTATAAAAATAAAATAATATATTTTTAATTTTTAGTATTTCTTTATTGAAAAGATCCAAAAAGGCGTCTTTATCACCTATGACTTTGTCTTCAATTATGTTTTTTGAACTTTCTGCTGAACTATATTTTTCTTTTTCTGCAAACTTCTTCATTCGGAAAGAGATTTCCGATAGTAAATCATCTTTATAAGATTTAATGCTCGAATTAAAAACCGGGTCAAAAAGCGACTTAAAAAAAGGGTTGTTTTCTTCTGAATCTGAACTTTTTGCAAAAGGATAGCAATAACTTTTGTCTAAATTGACAATTTGTTTGCTTATTAAAGGAATTCTATATATATCTTGAATCGAGCCAATATGGATTTTATTATGAATAAATGAATTTAATTGAGTAAGTAAATTAAACGATTTGTACAAGTCATGTATTAATGCTTGGTCACGTAAATATTTAGCCAATAATATATTTACGTGTGACTTGATGAGTGAAATAGTATCTTTCTCTGATAAAACAGGTCCTATTTCATAAATAGAAAAAGAAGAGGGATTGTTATGAGTGGGAACAAAATTTAATAATTTTCCATATGTAATACTCTTATTTTTTATATGAATTCTCTCTCTTTCTATGTAAGAAGCTAATCTTTCTTTATAATATACAGAAGGATGATGTAAATAATCTAAAAATTCAAACGTATTTGCTTTGAAAAAAGTAGTTCTCAATGAATTTTTATTGGATAGTTTTAAAGGATTTAACCAATTGTCTCGATTATTGAATATTCTCGAAATACCAGTGTTATCAAAGAATTCCATGTAATTTTTTTCATTATCGAATAAATCAATAATTGACTCATTCATCGGTTTATCATTCAAACCTAATGAAGCTATTGCTTCTTCATCGATCAAGGATTCCGATTTTTGTGAAGGGATTGATTTTGATTCGATATCCCTTTCAAGCGGTGCGAGTTCGTCCAAGATTATACCAAAAAGTTTTTTCGTAGTTTGATACCAATCAAAATTACTATTATTATGAGTCGATAGTTCAATCGGATCAAACTTTCCATATTGACCAAAATATTTAATAGTAAATAATTCAATTGGATCGAACACAATGTTTTTCAAATTGTTTTGTTTAGAACAAAATACAAGACGTTTCAACTCTTTTTTTAAGTATTCGATCTGAATGGACGATGCAGAAATATTCAAATTACGATTGATATTTCTGGAAGCTCGAATAATAAAGTGATTGAACCATTCTTCCTGATATATTCTCCAACTTGATGAATGCTGGTTAATTGCATCTTGTGTTACATTGTTCAAAATGTCTTTTTTTATCCAATTTGTTCGAATCTGATCTTTCAAATTCCGACTGAACCTTTTTTTCCATTCAAAATTGTATTTATGTATGAATTTAAACTTTTGTTGATAGTATACTCTTGTCATTTGCAAAATGGGTTGATGGAATCTATTTGTCACTTTTTTCCATTCAAAACAGTATTTTCTTTCTGTTTCTTTCCATAGTTCGTTCCATTCCAAATATAACTCTACGCCTGCATAATCATAACTCTCGAGATCGCATGGAAATATATAGTCTAGATTATATAATAATCTATATTTCTTATATGTCTTCTTCAATAATGATTTATATTTCTTATATGCCTTATTAACTATATAAATTTCACGATAGCAGCTATAATAGAATATAAACCAGAATCTATTATAGATTTTTTTAAGAGAATTCTTAATTTTATGAAGAGAATTAAGAATTCTCTCCATAAATGCGTTCTTCAACAAATAGAATATCTTTAATATTTTTTGAATTTGAAGATAAAGAGAATTCTTAATTTTATGAAGAGAATTAAGAATTCTCTCCATAAATGCGTTCTTCAACAAATAGAATATCTTGCATTTTTGAAGATAATCCTTAATGTTAATTATCTTCATAGATGCGTTACTAAACCAAGAGAATATATAATAGGATCTCTTTACTTTTTTTTTAAAACGAAGAAAATTCTTATTGTTAATTTTCTTCATAAATTTGTTACTCAACAAATAGAATATCTTGATTCTTTTTTGAAGATGAAGATAATTGTCAATTTTATGAAGAGAATTAAGAATTCTCTTCATAAATGCGTTATTCAACAAATACAAATAGAATCTATTGAATATTTTTTGAAGATGAAGATAATTGTTATTGTTAATTATCTTCATAAATGCGTTCTTCAACAAATACAATATTTTTTGAATTTGAAGATAAAGATAATTGTAAATTATATGAAGAGAATTAAGAATTATCTGAATTTGAAGATAAAGAGAATTCTTAATTTCATCAAGAGAAATAAGAATTATCTGAATTTCAAGATAAAGAGAATTAAGAATTAACTGAATTTCAAGATAAAGAGAATTAAGAATTATCTGAATTTCAAGATAAAGAGAATTAAGAATTTCATCAAGAGAAATAAGAATTATCTGAATTTCAAGATAAAGAAAATTCTTAATTTTATGAAAACTCTTAATTTGATCAAGATAAATAAGAATTAACTGAATTTCAAGATAAAGAGAATTCTTAATTTTATGAAGAGACTTAAGAATTATCTTCACAAATGCGTTCTTCAACAAATACAATATTTTTTTAATTTGAATTTGAAGATAAAGATAATTGTCAATTTCATCAATAGAATTAATAATTATCTTAATTTGAAGATAAAGAATTTGAAGATAAAGATAATTCTTAATTTCATCAAGATAAATAAGAATTCTCTGAATTTGAAGATAAAGAGAATTCTTAATTTCATCAAGATAAATAAGAATTCTCTGAATTTGAAGATAAAGAGAATTAAGAATTTCATCAAGATAAATAAGAATTATCTTAATTTGAAGATAAAGAGAATTAAGAATTTCATCAAGATAAATAAGAATTATCTTAATTTGAAGATAAAGAGAATTAAGAATTCTCTGAATTTCAAGATAAAGAGAATTAAGAATTCTCTGAATTTCAAGATAAAGAGAATTAAGAATTCTCTGAATTTCAAGATAAAGAGAATTAAGAATTTCATCAAGAGAAATAAGAATTATCTGAATTTCAAGATAAAGAGAATTCTTAATTTTATGAAGAGACTTAAGAATTATCTTGATAAATGCGTTCTTCAACAAATAGAATATTTTTTGAATTTGAAGATAAAGATAATTGTCAATTTTATGAAGAGAATTAAGAATTCTCTTCATAAATGCGTTATTCAACAAATACAAATAGAATCTATTGAATCTTTTTTGAAAATAATTCTTAATTTTTACCTTATATTGATTCAATATTAGTCTTACTGAAGTTTCAGTTCTATAAGAATATGCTGTTATTTTATCTACATATTCATTCTTTTTATCCAGAATGTTGAGTAGCACAAAAAAAGAATTATCTTTTAATTTGTCTCTGTAGTTGAAGATCATATTCAACTTTAAGGTCTTATTCAAGAGTATCTTATTGTTCAGTTCATAGAATTTATTCATGTTATAATATAAATTCATGTTATGATATAACATATCACATGCAATTTCATAATCGTAAACCTGATTAGGTTTAGTTATTGATTGAGTGAATTGATCCACTATTTTCAGAACAATTTTTTGAAAATTAAAATCGTTGTTTAGTGTTAATTGTTCTTTGTTTTTAACACAGGATGAACAATATATTGAAGGTAAACTCTGGTTCACAAATCGAATACAATTGAATCGGTTTATATCTCTTCTAATATTCGATCCGGGATCTGATGAAATATCATAATTTGCAGAACGATTTTGAAGATATGTTTTCACTTTCCATAGATCAGCTCTCCTATTCTTTTCTGATCTATGGAAATATTCATAAGCATCTTTTCGCCTTTTTATCAATTTAAATTGATCAATATCAATGGGTTTCTTAATAGTAGGACTAATATTTATATATGATTCATCTATTGACAAATTATCAATCAATCCTTTACTAAATTCCGATTGTAAGGATATTTCTTCTGTTAATTGTGTAATTTCTTTCGTTAATTCTTCTGTTACTTTTTCTGTTAATTCTTCGTGTTCAATTTCTTTTTTAAATTCTTCCTCTTCGATTTCTTTTGTTAATTCCACGAATTTTTTTATTCTTTTTTCAATTGGACTCAATTTTAAAGGCTTTCGACTAGGACGTGTTCCAACTGATTCTTCTTCTTGGTTAGGGTCCTCTATCTGCCATTCCATTACTTTTTTTTTATAATAATCACTTATTTCCGGATTTATAGAAAACCAAGCATGCTCTCTTGGATGGAGTAAGCGCCGTTCATATCTCCTTTTATCTTTTGGCAAAGACATAAGCACATGCGGAAGGAGCAACAAATTTTGAGATCCCATCTGGTATATAGATGGAAATATTGTCATCGCATTATATTTTGATCTGTTTGTTTCAAACAAAGATCGACTATTTAAATAATAGAAAACTAATGGTAATGTAAGTATAATTAAAGCTTTTATTGCTTGACCCCGTAAAATAAATAGACGTATATCACGTATAAATAAAGTACTAATAATCCGAAAGTCAAAGAGCTTAATAACGCTTTCTCGACCAGAAAATATGTTAGTTAGCAATCTCACCAAATTAGATTCGGTCCATGGATTGAATACTCCCATTAGTCTGACTTTAAATACACAATATATGCTATAGAACCGATATTTAGTAGATACGAATATGTTTGGAATTTCATTCGGATTCGTAGGATATTTTTCCAGATATGTTTTTTTTTGTTTCATTAGTTTATAAAATTTTAAAATAAAAAATTAATCAATTTGAGTTGGAGTAGTAGTAGTATTGAAATTAAGTTAAATAGTAAATAAATAAGAAGTTAAATAGTAAATAAATAAGTTAATTAGTAATAAGAACTATAAGTTAATACAACTTTGATATATGATATATATATATCATGTTGTTTTGTCTTATTTTAATTTAGACAAATAGTTTTTTGCCTTTTATATCGATTTGGCCCCAATCTTTCAGTCGATTCAAGAACTTCGTTATTTTCCATTTTTTTTATATCTATTATTGTAAACAATATAGACAAATCCTCTTCTCTATATATTTGGTAACATATTAGATATAGATAATCTCTATTATAGATATATTGATCTATGTATATCAATGTATATATATATTGATAATGTAGATCAATGTATAGATCTATTGATAATGTAGATCAACACTGCATTGCTTACAGTATCTCCCTATTTATATTATCTATTAATTACACATATTTCCAATTAATTACAGATATCTCCATCTATATAAACAGGATCGGCAAATCATCTACCTCTCTTTTGGTCTATATAGATATATTATATCTATTTATAGTCTAATTGTCAACCTTTTCTATAAAAGTATAGAAATCCCATCATTCAAAATGACAAAGATATGTCATATATCTCTATTTAATATTTTAAATAATAAGCATGAATTCAATTGAGTATCATATAATCAAATGGGTTAATCTGATTCGATACTTACTGTCAAAATCGACTTGCTTTTTATTTGCTTTATCTAGCATCCATGGCTGAATGGTAAAAGCACCTAACTCATAATTGGGAAGTCGCGGGTTCAATTCCTGCTGGATGCACAGTAAAAAGTTACTGCATTCTACTCGCAATAACTTTTAGATCAAAGAACCTGCTATCTCAATTCAGTCGATTAAATATTGAAATTAGATTAGGTCCGTGCCGATTTTTTATTTTTTTTATATATAACTTATATAATATAGCTATTTACATAGCTAAATTTATACTATATCGAACCATAACTTAATATAAGTTATTAATATAATATATTTATTTAAATAGCTATATTTTATTTATATGGAATATTTAACCATAATAAAATATGGATTGGTGGATATAGGCATTTGTATTTACAAAAGATAGTAAAGGATATATATTTATGGATGAGGTTCAATATGTAAATTTAGTACTTACAGAGAAAAGTATTGATTTATTTGAAAAGAATCAATATATTTTGAATGTCGATTCGGGATCGACTAAAACAAAGATAAAAAAATGGATTGAACTCTTCTTTAATGTTAAAGTAATAGGGTTAAATAGTTATCGACCCCCGAAAAAAAGAGAGAAAAGAGGGAAGATAAATCAAATAATGAAACATCAAATACATAATAAACGTATAATTATTAAACTAAAACCAGGTTATTCTATTCCACTTTTCCGTTATCAATGAGACTTATTCAATTAAAATAAATAATAATATGATCACCCGTTCATACAGAACTTTTACTCCAGGCATAAGTGGTAAATCCCTATCAGGTTTCGATGGAAGAGTCCAGTCTCATCCACAAAAGAAATTGACCTCCGGAAAGCATCGTTGTGGGAAAGGTCGTAATAACAGAGGAATTATTACCTCACGACATAGAGGAGGAGGTCACAAGCGTCTATATCGTCAAATTGATTTTCGGAGGAATGAGAAAAACATATTGGGAAAAATTGTAAGAATAGAAAGCGACCCTAATAGAAGTGCATACATATGTCTTGTGAACTATATAAATGGTGAAAAGACATATATTTTGCATCCCAGAGGGGTCATTATTGGAGATACTATCCTTTCTGGTCCAAAAGCCCCCATATCAATGGGAAATGCCCTACCTTTGAGTGCGGTTTGAATTATTAATTTACGTAATCGGGAGCAACCGATTGGGTTTACAGCAAAACCTTAAAATCTATCACTGATCCAACTAGGAAACTTTGATGGGATAAACCCCAAAGGGAAACTGAGGATAAACAGCAGCGGGTGATTGAGTTCAATAGTTTCTTTAATTATTGGCTCCCGAGATATGATAATATGGAGAAGACTAAATTGTCTGAAGCATAAACAGATAAGGTAGATAAGGTAAAGGAACCCTTGTTATGAATATAAAGACAAGTAAATCACATTTGATTTGATGGTCAAAGACAGATTCGGAGCTGGACAGTGAGAATAAGAATATATTTCTATATTTAAAATGACTCCTACGTTATCCGGAAGATGCGGAAGTATTTACGTAATTTGATAAAGTCATTCATTCTGAATGCTAAATGAAAAAGAACATAAGCCAGATGATGGAATAGAGAAACCTAGGATGTAAAGAATCAGAGCATAAGGGATTGAAAATATGCCCTTAATCCCAGATAGATATATAATATCAATATTCAAATATTGAATATGTAAATATAATTTACATCCAGAAAGCTGTATGCCCTGAGAGAGGCTTGTACAGTTTGGGAAGGGATTTTTACAAACTAAAGATCTACTTCAACCAATATACCCTTAGGCACAACTCTACATAATGTAGAAATACAAGTCGGAAAAGGCGGACAATTAGCTAGAGCGGCGGGTGCTGTAGCAGCACTGATTGCAAAAGAAGGCCAATTGACCACATTAAGATTACCATCTGGGGAGGTTCGTTTAATATATGAGAATTGCTCAGCAACAATTGGACAAGTAGGCAACGTAAAATGGAAAAATAAAGCTTTGAGTAAAGCTGGATCGAAACGTTGGCTGGGTAAACGTCCTGAAGTAAGAGGAGTAGTTATGAATGCTGTGGACCATCCTCACGGGGGCGGTGAAGGAAGATCCCCAATTGGTAGGAAAAAACCCCTAACCCCTTGGGGCTATAGCGCACTTGGAAGAAAGAGTCGGAAGATAAATAGATATAGTGATGTTTCAATCCTTCGTCGACGTAAGTAGTTTATAATTGTAAATACATTTTTTCTTTCAAGAAAAAAAAAGGTAAATCAAAAGAAAGGTAATTAATCATGGCACGTTCACTAAGAAAAAATACTTTTGTAGCTAATTATTTGTCGAGGAAAATAGAAAACCTAAATATGAAGAAAGAGAAGAAGATAATAGTGACATGGTCCCGAGCATCTGCTATTGTACCCGCAATGATTGGTCATACCATTGCTGTGCATAATGGAAAAGAACATTTACCCATATATATATCAAATGATATGATAAACCACAAATTGGGGGAATTCTCACCTACTTTTATTTTTGAGGGGCATGCGAGAAACGATAGAAAAGCGAGAAACGATAAAAAAACGAAAAATGATCAAAAAGCGAAAAATGATCAAAAAACGAGAAATGATCAAAAAACGAGAAATGATAAAAAAACGAGAAATGATAAAAAAACGAGAAATGATAAAAAAAGAGAGAAACGATAAAATATTAATTCATTGTGGAGGATGAATATGGCACAAATAAGAGCTTTAGCTAGACATATACGTATGTCTGCTAATAAAGCACGTAGAGTAATTAATCAAATTCGTGGTCGTCCCTATATAGAAGCATGGATTATACTGAGTTGGATGCATTATGGAGCATGCTATCCAATCTTAAAAGTAATTCATTCTGCAGCCGCAAATGCTAATCACAATATGGGTTTAAACAAACACAATCTATTTATCAGTGTAGCTGAAGTTAATGAAGGTACTCTTTTCAAAAGATTTCAACCTAGAGCTCGGGGACGTGGTTATCCAATACATAAACCAAATTGTCATATAACAATTGTATTGGATTACCAAAAAGACAAATATGTATGGGAAGAAAAATAAATCCACTTGGTTTTAGACTTGGTTTTACTCAAAACCATCGTTCCCTTTGGTTTGAACAAAGAAATTATTCCGAAGATCTACGAGAAGATGAGAAAATACATAATTGCATTGAAAATTATGTAAGACGTATCCAAGATGCCTCAAATTCAAATTATGGAGGAATTATACGTATAGAGATTATGAAAAAGACTGATTTGATTCAGGTGAACATATATATTGGATTTACCGACTTGTTCATCCAAAAACAGAAATATAAAGATAAAAAAGATAAAGAAATTGAACAATTAAGAGACGAAGTACAAAATATGCTTTTACAGAATATGTTAAGTTCTGTGAACCGAAAACTTCTCATCTCTATAGAAAAAGTGGAAAAACCTTATAGAGAACCTAATATTCTTGCGGAATATATTGCTCTACAACTAAAGGCGAGGGTTGAAATAAGAAAAATAATGAAAAAAGCTATTGAATTGGCTGAAGAGGCAGATGTAGAAGGTATTAAAATAAAAATAAAAGGACGTCTCAACGGAATTGAGAGAGCCCGTAAAGAATCGGCCCTACAAGGTAGAGTTCCCTTACAGACCCTTCGAGCTAAAATTGATTATTGTTATTATGCGGTTCAAACCGTATATGGAGTATTGGGGATCAAAATTTGGATCTTTGTTAAAAATGAGCAATACCTTTCTATATTCTGACCGATTAGAAATCATCAATTTTGCAAGATCAAATAAAAACTAGATTGACCATCTTGGAGATGTGCTATGCTTAGTGTGCGACTCGTTGAGAGCAAGTTTTTTCTTCTTTTCTTAAAATGATGAAGAACTCGAAATATCGAAATAATAACGAATTGGTCTCTGGTATACTATGAACTACAAACTGGATCTTTGTTTCATATTATTAAGATCCAATAAGCTATCTAAGATAGTTTCATCAAATGAACGAAAGACTTTCTTCCACAAAGAGACAAACAAATGAGATACATATCTTTCGTGAAGCGAAAAAGGTCTTTGGTAATGCAAGAAAAGAAAAAAAGAGAGGAAGGATAAAAAGAAAGAAGGAAATCTTCTTCCTTACAGTCTATGTATGGTTTACTAAATTACCCCCAAAGAGTAGTGTGATAAAGCATAAGAATCATCCTAATCAATTTCATTTTCAATGAATTAGGTTTATGAAAAAAAGGAGCTTCGGGTCAATGGAAACTAAGTAAATTGATTCTGTAATAAATGAAATAAAAGCTTCATTGCAGAGGGTAGACCTGAACAGCCATTTGAAAGCTATGGGAACGATGGAACCTGTGACTGCATAAGATCATATAGAAATCTTAATCATTCATTGGATAGGATGGCGAAATAAACCAAGAAAGAATTTATATCATTGGAGTCTATAAATCGGCCCCATGAGACAAATAGTTGGAAGAGTGAATATTCGCCTGTGAAGTTATTATTATTATTGGGCAGTATCGATTTAAATAAAATATCTATTTTTTGTGCTATATAACACATAATATATAACACAACACATGATCTCAATATTGATTATCCAAGCCATAGATTCTTCACAAGGAGCCGGATGAGAAGAAACTTTCATATCCGGTTCTGAAATAGAGATGGGATTCAAATAATCCATCGACTATAACCCAAAAAGAACGAAATTTCGTCACCAACATAAAGGAAGAATGAAGGGAGTAGCTTCCCGAGGCAATTGCATTTGTTTTGGTAGATTTGCTCTGCAGGCATTGGAACCTGCTTGGATCACATCTGGGCAGATAGAAACAGGACGACGAACAATTACTCGTTTTGCCCGTCGTGGCGTAAAAATATGGATACGTATATTTCCGGACAAACCTATTAGAAGAAGACCTGCAGAAATACGTATGGGTTCGGGAAAAGCGAAGGGAACTCCCAAATATTGGGTATCTGTGGTCAGACCGGGTCGAATACTTTATGAAATAAGCGGAGTATCCGAGACTCTAGCTAGAAGAGCTTTTCAAATCGTAGCATACAAAATGCCTATACATACTCAATTTCTTGTTAGTTCGCCAGGCCGAACGAAATAGATATTTATGGCTAAAAAAGTTTAATGCCAAGGCAACAAATCAAATCTTTTGGAGGAAAAATGATTCAGTCTCAAACTTATGTTAATGTAGCAGACAACAGTGGCGCCCGAAAATTAATGTGTATTCGAGTTCTAGGAGCAAATAATCGGGAATACGCTAATATTGGCGATATTATAATCGCTATAATTAAAGAAGCAACACCTAATATGCCCCTGGAAGAATCAGAAGTAGTTAGAGCCGTAGTTATACGAACGTGTAAAGAACTTAAACGTGACGATGGAATCATAATACGATCTGATGACAATGCAGCAGTTATCATTGATCAGAAAGGGAATCCAAAAGGAACTCGAGTTTTTGGTTCAGTTACTGAAGAATTAAGAGAATTGAAGTTCACCAAAATAATTTCATTGTCTCCTGAAGTATTATAAATATGTTATAAATCATGTATATCTAATTATACAAAAATAGAATTTAATTTGGAATCTTAGGCATATTTCTTAAATAAAAATAAAATAAACATGCCTTTTTATATTGAGACCTGAAATTCCTAAGAATTAGTTCGTCACGGGTAACGATACTATTGCCAATTTAATCACTTCTATAAGAAACGCTGACATGGTTAAAAAAAAAACAGTTCGAGTAGCAACTACTATTATTACTGAGAACATTGCAAGGATCCTTCTACGAGAAGGTTTTCTAGAGGATGTTAGGGAACATCGAGAAGGTAAAAAATCTCTTTTGGTTTTAACTTCAAAATCTAGAGAAAGGAAGGAAAAGAGATATATAACCGCTCCAGAACGTATTAGCAAACCTGGTCTGAGAATCTATTCCCCTTTTAGGGAGATCCCTAAAGTTCTAGGTGGAATGGGAATCGTCATTCTTTCTACTTCCCAAGGAATTATGACTGATAGAGAAGCTCGACAAAAAAAAATAGGAGGTGAATTATTATGTATTTTATGGTAATTTGGAACGTATTCCAAAAAAACACATAACATAAGAATATACATAAAAATACACTAAAGAAGAGTACTTCTTTTTATCTAAAGTTAAAAAAAAATAAACTTTATGGCTAGTAATTGAAGTCACAAAGATCATTAATGATCTACTAAATCTACTAATTGGGATCATTTATGTTATATCGTTATATATGACATTTTATATCTTTATATTATATCTTTATAGAATTCTTCTATAAATTTGTATTTATTTCGAATTGTAGCAAATTAAACAAATTTTTAAAAATTCCTGTATTATTAATAACTATTACCAAAGTAATATAGTTGGTTAAGATCAATCCGAACCATTCAATTTCGCATAGAATTCAGAGTGCCAACTATTCAACAACTTATTAGAAATGCGAGACAGCCAATAGAAAATAGAACAAAATCTCCTGCTCTTCGAGGATGCCCTCAGCGTAAAGGAGTATGTGCTAGGGTGTATGTGCGACTCGTTTGGATCATAAGCTAAAACGGACCAGGAGATTCCTCTAACAGGAAGAACTTTTCTGATCTGTAAAAATAAGAGATCTATCATCTACTCTTACTGAGGATGAAATTTATGGTTTCCATTGGTGCAAATCCAATCACCTTGATGTGGGATGAAAAGCAATTCCTCATTGGTAGCGAATGGTCATCAATCCATTGAGCGGGGAAATAATGCAAATTGAAAAAAGCATAAAAATTATGCCTCTATTGCCGCGATAACGGACACAAGGTAAGCTACCTTGCCAACTCTTATCTTATAATTACATGTCGTCACTATATAGAGAAATCTTATTCTTATAATAAGAATATTTCTTTTATAATAAGAGTATTTCTTACTTGATTTACTTGATAATTCGGGGGGTAGAGCTAGAGATGGTAAACTGTACAAGTTACCAAATACTAATATCATGTCTTAGAAATTTAGGGCTCCGGCGTATAGAGAGAACCTTACCGTTAGAGAAAGAACCATAGAAACGATGAAACCCATAATATTTTTTATTTTTTAGTACAAGGTCCGATCCCCTGTCTACCTAGAAGGTGCCTAACTTAATGTAATTATGGTTGGGAAGGTTGCAGTAGCAAAAGCCATTGGAACCCGTATTTTATACATCAGAAAAATCAGTTTGTTTCTTAATAAAACAAAAGAATGAATAACTAATCAAAAAATAGATTAGTCCTTCATAAGAATCAACTTCAATGACCAGAGTGAAACGTGGATATATAGCTCAAAAACGTCGAAAAAAGATTCTTGCATTTGTATCAGGCTCCCGGGGGGCCCATTCAAAACTTTTTCGAATTGCTAACCAACAGAAAATGAGAGCCTTAGTTTTCGCTCACCGAGATAGAATTAAACGAAAGAGAGATTTTCGCCGTTTGTGGATTACTCGGATAAATGCAGCATCCCGTGCTAATGGAGTCTCCTATAACAGATTTATACAATATTTATATAAAAGGCAGTTGCTTACAAATCGTAAAACACTATCACAATTAGCTGTATTAGATAGTAATTGCTTCTATACAATCTTGGAAAAAATTATCGTATCGTGAAATAGAATCTCCCGGAGAATTTCCTCCGGGAATGTTAATTTAATTAGAGACAATTAAATTTAATTCATATTCGATCCATTTGAATAATTCCTTTTTTTAATCCTTTTTAAAGAATTAAAATATGCTCTATCTATTGACAGATATCCCAGCTTCAATTCTATTCAGGAGTATGAGTAAGTTCATTTCTTAGGCACCAATTACTTTTCATTAGAGCGAAAAGGTATCAAAGATAGAATACGAGCTTGTTTAATAGCCCTATTTATTAGGCGTTGTTGTTTCAACATTAATCGATTTACTCGGCGAGATAAAATTTTTCCTTGTTCGCTAATAAATCGACTAATTAGGCTAATATTCTTATAATCAATTTGTTCTCCAGGTCCAATTGGTGACAAACGTTTCCTAAAAGATCGCTTATTCCTAGAAGATGGTTTATATTTAGATGTATTCCTAGAAGATGGTTTATATTTAGATGTATTCCGAGAAGACGGCTTATATTTAGATGTATTCCGAAAAGATGGCTTATATTTAGATGTATTCCGAGAAGATGGCTTATATTTAGATGTATTCCGAGAAGATGGCATATCTGTAGTATTAGGCTTAGATGGCCGATAATAAGGCTTATATTTATAAGCCTTAGACGGTGTATCTGTAGATGTATTGGGCTTAGACGGCGTATCTGTTGTATTAGTATTAGACGACGGTCGTGTTAGGCTCAGATGACGTATCTGTTGTCCTAGGCTTAGATGTATCCTGAGAAGAGGGTTTAATTGTATTCATAATTATAATTGAATTTATTTCATGAACCTTTTAAAATTACATGGTGTATCTGTAGATGCATTAGGGATTTATCATGAGAAGAGGGTTTAGATGTATTCATAGTTTGTTTCATGAACCTTTTATCTTTTAATATTTATACCTAAAATTTATATTCGAAATATTGAAAGTGACATAAAAAAAAAATAGTTGTATTTATTATTTACATTGATTTATTTCTATCCCTGGGTGAGGATAGTTCGATATATTTTATTTTATTTCTCCGTGAATAGTGTGCTTGTAACAATAAGGACAAAATTTATTCAATTCCAACTGAATAGAAGTATTGGAGCGATTTTTTCGAGTCGTATATCTAGAAATACCCGGCAATTTTTGATCAACACTATCTTGTGTACAACTAGTACATTCAAGAGTAATTGTTACTCTTACATTTCCACCCTTGGCCATAAACTTACTCTATATTAGATATATTGAATTTGAATATACTTCGCTTTTTCAATTTCGAAAAGGAGAAGAAAGAGAAAGGGATAGAAGTTGTCGTAGAATGATTAAAGATTTTATTACTTAATTCATTCTAGTAATAAAATCTTTATTAGTAATTTTCAAGAATACTATTATTTTGTAGAAGGAACTTTTGGATATAAATTTATATTTTGTTTGATTCTATATATCCTCCCTTGAGTTCCAAACTCGGATAGGGATATTTAATCCATCTTATTCTTTATACAAGAATAAAAGTATAAAATTGATCTAGCATCTTTTTTTCCTTTCGCAGTTGCAGGAGAATTAGAATAAGAAAAAGGGAAAAGTAAGAGCATCTGGGAAAAAGCGGTTTATCTCAATCAATAAACCGGCTAAAGATCCCAACCATAAAGTAGCTAGCACAGGCGCTGTGGAAAGGTATGTCTTTATATCTCGCATTGTTCGTAAGTTTTCCTTATCAATCCGGATGCATATCTTATATGGTCAACTATACCCATAGTTTATCAGTCCCTGGGGACTCCGAACAATCTGTAAAATGATTTGGGCAATGTTTCTATTCCTTTCTGTAACAGAACATATTCTATTATCAAATAATACATAATTAATAGACATATTGTCTATTATATTCTCGTTTTATAGAGTAGACCCAAATAGATAAATGTGGAAGAAAATATACATTATATTATAAATAATGTTAAAGACTAACAATTAAAAGGGATGTAGCGCAGCTTGGTAGCGCGTTTGTTTTGGGTACAAAATGTCGCAGGTTCAAATCCTGTCATCCCTACCTAGTCCTTTTCGTACAAAAAGCTCCAGTGATTTTGATTCACTGGAACATAACATAAATAACCAGTGATTTGTTCATACCACATGCAGTGCTTTTCAATATGAAATTTTATATCAATTAAATTATATATCATTATATATATAAATTTCATATAATTAAATTATATTCAATTATATGAAATTGTAAAATGATCTTTTTTATCATTTTGTATTTTTTAGTTTTTCCAAGAAAGCGCTCTTAGTTCAGTGCGGTAGAACGCAGGTCTCCAAAACCTGATGCCGTAGGTTCAAATCCTACAGAGCGTGATTCTTTTTTTATTGGTCCAATCTTTTGAATTTTATCTCCCAGAATCAGTAGGAGACTCATTCATTCACGATAAAAATGATCTCAAATATCCAATTGATCACCACGTCGGTACTGTAAATATGCAGTTACGAATAATCCAGCCAAAGTTATAGGAATCAGACCTAACACAATTCCGGATAACAAAACTTCAATCATATTGATTAAAAAAAAGGAAGTAAAGATTAATAGCTACCCCGGATAGTAACCCAGACTTACTAGAAATCTCAATCAATTTTGAATTGAGAAAACCTCTTGATTAAGCGAACGAAGAGGTTTTTATTCCTATTTAATTTCAAATAAGTATTTCAAATAAGTCGTATAGTCCTTAAACCTATGAATAGGACTAAGGTTAAAATAAGCAGAACTAATAAAAAAAGGAAATAACTAATAATAGTAGACATTGGAAGGACTTAATGGAAAGAATATGATTGATGTGTATCTTTATCAGGCAATTACCTAAATTTATTTACTTTTGTAAGATAGGATCAGAATAATAAAAAAAAATTAAATGTTATAGTGTTAATTCAATTATAACAAATTACTAATTTGTATAAAGAATACAAAATGTATGAATATTATGAACAAACATTAAGGGAATAGACAATAAAAGATATTATATTTATTTTTTGGAATAACCAAAAATATAATCCTCAAATTTATTGATATTGAACAACCCATGAATAAAATCAATGCCAATTGTGTAACCACTCGGCAAATTACAAATTAGAAAACGTAGTTTTTTAAATATAAACTAATATTATTATAAACTAATAAATACGAGATCATTGAATTTGACAATGATTAATCTCTACCAGTCTGTTCGAAAGATTGGAACGAAAAAAACCTCTTTTACAGGCAAGCGAAATCCATTCGTGCGAATAGTATATTACTATATAGATTCACTTTTTTCATATGGCTTCTTAAAGCTAGTAAGGTAAGCAAAGACTGATGTTCCGTCCTGTCTCTCTTGTAAAAAAATAGGAATAACTTGTATTTACAATTCGTACAAAATAATATCACAGAGAATATAATATTTCACTATTCATCTTTATTAACGAGATTAGTAACACTCGGTTCTCAACTCAAAGTTATATGTTAATGAACCATTAAGTTCACGGCATAACTTCACCAACGATACTATTACATACAGTAACACTAATGATCCACTTCTTGAAGTGACATTAATGTATTCTAGTTATACAGCCACCTGTATAACCGAAAACCAGTACAATGATTACTGCTCAGATGAAATCGAAATTCATTTTCCCATAATTCATATGTTCAATTGTTACAATACAATTTTGAGACATGATATTTTCCGGACGTATCATGAAACATACTGGGATTATCTAATTTCTTTCCAGTAAAAAAAAAAAAAAAAAATGCCCAATAAAAAAAAAGGAAAAAAAGAGATGGATTCAGTTGACCAAATAGAGTTGGAAGCTCTGACAGTAGAAGAATCATTCTATCCCACTCCCTTTCGATATTAACCTAACCAAAATTGTATTGCTATGTTAGAAGAAGGCTAGTTATACTGGTTCAGTATACTTCAAATATACCTTTGGTATAATATTGACAATCAAACAAGGATTGTAGAAGATATCAGTAGTTTTCCATTTTCTGATCTCTCTCTTTCATGGGACCAAATTTCCCTTGACTTTATAATAATATATGGAGCTTAGCATGTCTGGGAATACGGGAGAACGCGCTTTTGCTGACATTATTACCAGTATTCGATACTGGGTTATCCATAGCATTACTATACCTTCCCTATTCATTGCAGGTTGGTTATTTGTCAGTACGGGTTTAGCTTATGATGTATTCGGTAGCCCTCGGCCGAATGAATATTTCACAGAAAGTCGACAAGAGGTTCCATTAGTAACTGGTCGTTTCGATTCATTAGAGCAACTAGATGAATTTACTAGATCTAGATCTTTTTAGGAGGTACTAATGACTATAGATAGAACCTATCCAATTTTTACAGTTAGATGGTTGGCCGTTCACGGACTAGCTGTACCTACAGTTTTTTTCTTGGGATCAATATCAGCAATGCAATTCATACAGCGATAAACTCTATATAAACTAAATCACGGAGCTATCTAATGACACAATCAAACCCGAACGAACAAAATGTTGAATTGAATCGTACCAGCCTCTATTGGGGGTTGTTACTCATTTTTGTACTTGCCGTTCTATTCTCTAATTACTTTTTCAATTAGGAACAGTGTAGAATATTCTTTCTCACCCAATTTGGAAAAAACTAATACTCAATATAATAATTGTTTATGTCTTGAGCATGACTACTTAATAAAATAAAATTTGAAAGGAAGTAAGAAAAATGGCCGATACCACCGGAAGGATCCCTCTTTGGTTGATAGGTACTTTAACTGGTATTCTCGTGATTGGTTTAATAGGTATCTTTTTCTATGGTTCTTATTCCGGATTAGGATCATCCCTATAGATAATAAAATGTATTTCATATCTATGAGGAATACTGTACACACGAAAGTGAAAACTTAGAAAGATAAGACCTTACCCTTCTTCGAACTCAAAGAAGGGTAAGGTCTTATCTTTCTTTATTATAATAAGTCTATTTGTATATTAAAAATTATTATAATAAGTCTATTTGTATATTAAAAATTGGACAATCCATAAAAATCATACCAGAAAAGATTACATGTATATTAATTTGTTATATCTATATTTCGTAATGTTCATATGATATTATTTGAAGAGAGGAAGGGTCGAATGAAAGGATCTCCATCTCCGAAGGGGTATGAATTGATTTTGCAATTTTTATTTTATATGATTTATGATTGCATTAGCCTCTATAAGACGGAGATTTGAATCTTTCAGACAACTTAAATTTTATATAGCTAAAAATTCATCTCGACCAATTGAACTTTCTCAAATTGTTTCTTTTTAAGAACCAGAAATATCTGTGCCAAAATGACAGATGCTAAGAATAATAAAAGACCTTGAACACGTAAAGGATCTTGAAGTACTATTTCTGCATCTTCCTGACCAAATCCACCTACATTAGGGTTATTCGTTAACGACTGATCTGCCTTAATGAATTCACCTTCTGAGACCAGAAGTTCCGGTCCGAGAGGTACAAAGTCAACCACTTGTCGACCGTCTATTGGATTATCAATAGTTATTTGATATCCACTCTTTTCTTTACGTACAATTTTACTTATTCTACCCGTTGCTGAAGCGTTATATACTGTATTGTTGCTCTTGCTCCCATCGGGATAAATTTGTCCTCTTCCTCTATTACCACCCAAATATATAGGATATTTCAGGAAGTGAACTGCTTTATTAGTAGCAGGATTTGGTGAAAGGATGGGAAACACCATTTGACTATATTTTTGACCAGGAACAGGACCTATTACGATAATATTTTTTTGATTAGACCGATAGTTCTGAAAATAAAGATCCCCTATCTTTTCCTTAATATCAGGATAAATGCGATCCGGAGGAGCTAATTCAAAACCTTCGGGTAAAATAAGAACAGCTCCTACATTTAAAGTTCCTTTCTTACCATTAGAAAGAACTTGTTTTATTTGCTTATCATAGGGGATCTTAACGACTGCTTCAAATACGGTATCGGGAAGCACAGACTGTGGAACCTCGATCTCCACAGGTTTTTTAGCCAAATGACAATTGGCACATACAATACGTCCAGTCGCTTCTCGAGGATTTTCATAACCCTGTTGTGCGAAAATGGGGTATGCATTCGCAATAAATGTCTGAGTCATCATATGTATCATGATCAAGACGTAAATTGATTGAGGTATCCAGTTTTTCACCCAGTCATCATAAGTATTTCTATTTTGCATCGTTCAACTTTTGGTTCCAAATATTTTATTTAAACAATAAATAGGAATAGGTAATTATGATAGTTACCTGTCTGCAATTCCGCTACTATATTAAATATTAAACCCGAAGAGAAAAAATAAGAAGTATCAACCTATAAAAAAGTAAAAAAGAGTAAAAAATAGCTGATTTCTAAATAAATATGGCAAAAACATTTAATTTAAAATTGTGAGATAAACCCATTTTTTATTCATTCATCGAATGATAAATTACTACAAGTGAAGAAGATGTACGATTAAAACGTTGGAAGATCCAATATTTGAAAATTGTGTCTAAAATGACTGGAAAAGTTGAAACAAGACCAGATATTATTCGTTCGTTATGGGAAAATCCATAATTTTCGAAGATCAAATCGACCATCAGTTTCCAACCATGGGGCGAATGAAACCCAATACATAGATCGGTTGCTAAAAGAATAACAAAAGCTTTCATAGTATCACTTAAGCTACAGAAGACTTCTTGTATCCAAGAATTAAGAATGCCAAGTTTCTTCTTACCCAGAATGAGAAAAACACTTAGAATAGCAAAACCTATTAGATTTGCTAATAAATGCGAAATTATTTGGATACAATCTTGATTATATATTTTTACCAATTGGATCATTTTTTTCTGCATCTCTATATAAAGATCTTGCGAATGTGTTTCCGAATAATCTTCCACCATTCTTTCTAACAGAAATAGCTCTTCTATTTTCTCAAATTTTTCTAGAACATTTTCTTCTTGTATAAAATCAAAAATTCTTTTTGACTGACCAGTATTCCACCAATTTGTAACCCAAGATTCCAAAACTCTCTGTAATGAAATTGAAATTCCCCACGGCAATACTACTAAACATGCGAGATATTGTAGAGAAACTAATGCTTTATATTTGGCTACTTCCAACTCGTGAATCGCTAACGAACTCGATTGACCCGTTAGCTCTTTCCAAAATCTGAACAAAGTACGAATTATAGAACGAGGTATCGCATTCATAGAATGATCTAGTGAGTAATTCTTCGACCCCTAAGAGACAAATTAGGGGTGGTTTGCTCCGAATGAGAAGTAGGGTAAAAAGTAGATTATTCCCAGCCGTATCAACAACTAACTTATGTTATAGGAACCAAAGAAATAATTAATTATTTCATAAATTAAAAAAAAAAAAAAATAAGACCAATTCTGCACTCCAAAAGGCCTTGTCGTACACATATGTAAAAAAGTGTTTTTAATTTTTAATACACTATTTATTATAGTTTAATTCATTTTTACTTTTGAGACGTAATGTCTACTGGATCTCTCGGTCCTCTTTAAAGAGAAAGAATAATATAGAGTTTAGAGTTTTTTATATCCAAATTTTTTATCGTATCTACTATATAGATCTACACATTTGTATGTTGAATAAGATCCCCATTTCAAAATCCTTCAACGGATACACGCAAAAAACGGGCTAATTCGGCAGCTTTATGTTCCATTTCACGCAGAGTCAAATTTTCTTCAGTACGAGTTAAAGGGATGTCTTGTTGACCCTTTATTTCCATATAAAGAACACGACGAGGGGAAATACCTTCTTGAACTTCCATTTTTATAGCCTTAATATCCTTCATAATAAATTGGATAAAAATACGGCGATTTCTTCCGGGAAATCCCCAACGAAAAAGACATGCAATTCCTTCTTTTTCATCAAACTTATTGTAACCACTACCTACATTGCACAAAATTGTACACCACAAATAAGAGCTAATGAACAGACCCGCAATACCATAAAAACACATTACAATTCCTTGTGGAACAAAGAGTATTTGCTGAGATGACAATAAGGGTATAAGGTCCCTACCAAGGTAACTTGAAATTCCGACCAATAAAAATCCTAGTGAACCAAAAAAAAGTATACAAGCAAAAAAAAAATTGATGATCTTTCTAGACCCTGTTATGGGTTCTATCCAGAGCCATTTGGATCGACGATTCATAACAAATTGCGTACTATTTAATTTGAGGGAGTAGCCAAACACTTACTCTTTTGACTACCATCCCAAAGTCACTTTCATAAATGGGCTATATAATAAATAATAAAATAGCCATATACATATAAGCATCTAGGTAGACTATATATTTTGGGTGTGTGCTTTTTTTGGGGGGAATTGGTCCTTAACTTATCGATTCTAAAAAAATAGTTCATTGCACGAGTATTAAATACCAATCTCGAGATTCGAATGTATATGTATACATATTATTAAGTAATAAAGACTTATTCATTCACACACCCTTATATATTGTAATTATATAATAATTATGTATATAACATATCATATACATCCAGCTTATATTCATGATGTATAGACCATACCATACACATTCATATATTGAGTATGAATAGATCTAAATAAAGATTAATATCTATTTAGATCTATTTTGTTCGTGTCTAAAAGAGGTTTTATTATATATTATCCATATAAAAGAATAAACATATTCTTTTGTTCTACGATTGAAAGATTGGAATATCTTTTGTTCTACGATTGAAAGATTGGAATATATTTATTATTTATGATATCTGATTGAATCATATTCATAAAATCTCGTCGTTTTGAATATAGAAATAAAGAAAAACCATTGTAATTGCCGGAAAAAACAAGCCCACCAAAGGCACAAAAACAGAGGGTAAATTGGGATTTATCATAAAATAAATATTTTAATATTTCTCTCTATTAACATTAACAACGATAAATTATAAGCCCAAATGAGTGATAGGACCAAATAAGTGGACTTTCCTTTTTTTTTTTTTAATATCTAAAGTACTTAACTTTATAAAGCTTGTTTATATATGACTGTATAAATGGGACCAATTTCCACATTGTATATTGGTACATATAAAGGATAATATATATCCGCTTCTCGTTGCTATATTGAACATAAATACCTTTTATTTTAACTGTTCCATTAATTTAATTTTTTTGAATGTTCATCTTTGAGATAAAGGTATAACTCGCTAGCATAATCTTATTTAATGTGAGAAAGTTACATAGTGTCTACTTTTTCTGATAAAAAGGGGTATTTTCATGGGTTTGCCTTGGTATCGTGTCCATACTGTCGTATTGAATGATCCTGGACGGTTAATCGCTGTGCATATAATGCATACAGCTTTAGTTTCTGGTTGGGCTGGTTCAATGGCTCTTTACGAATTAGCAGTTTTCGACCCATCCGATCCTGTTCTTGATCCAATGTGGAGACAAGGTATGTTCGTTATACCTTTTATGACTCGTTTAGGAATAAAGGATTCGTGGGGTGGATGGAGTATAACTGGAGAAACTGTATCTAATCCAGGTATTTGGAGCTATGAAGGTGTGGCCGGGGCACATATTGTGTTTTCTGGCTTATGCTTTTTAGCAGCTATCTGGCATTGGGTATATTGGGATCTAGATGTATTCTGTGATGACCGTACAGGAAAACCTTCTTTAGATTTGCCTAAGATTTTTGGCATTCATTTATTCCTCTCAGGAGCAGCCTGTTTCGGATTCGGAGCATTTCATGTAACGGGGTTGTATGGCCCTGGAATATGGGTGTCTGATCCTTATGGACTAACTGGAAATATACAACCTGTAAGTCCGGCGTGGGGAGCTGAAGGTTTTGATCCTTTTGTTCCAGGAGGAATAGCTGCTCATCATATTGCAGCAGGTATATTAGGTATATTAGCAGGTCTATTTCATCTCAGTGTTCGTCCTCCCCAACGTTTATACAAAGGATTACGTATGGGGAATATTGAGACTGTCTTATCTAGCAGTATTGCTGCTGTATTTTTTGCAGCTTTCATTGTGGCAGGGACAATGTGGTATGGTTCCGCAACCACTCCGATCGAATTATTTGGTCCTACTCGTTATCAGTGGGATCAGGGATACTTCCAACAAGAAATAGATCGACGGGTTCGTGCTGGTCTGGCTGAGAATCTAAGTCTATCAGAAGCTTGGTCAAAAATTCCTGAGAAACTTGCTTTTTATGATTACATTGGGAATAATCCAGCTAAAGGAGGGTTATTCAGGGCGGGTGCGATGGACAATGGGGATGGAATTGCTGTTGGTTGGTTAGGACACCCTATATTTAAAGACAAAAAGGGACATGAGCTTTTTGTACGTCGTATGCCTACCTTTTTCGAAACATTTCCAGTTGTTCTAGTAGATGAAGAAGGAATTGTAAAAGCCGATGTTCCTTTTAGGAGAGCAGAATCAAAGTATAGTGTTGAACAAGTAGGTGTAACTGTTGAGTTCTATGGTGGTGAACTTGACGGGGTTAGCTTTGGTGATCCTACTATAGTCAAAAAATATGCTAGGCGTGCACAATTAGGCGAGATTTTTGAATTGGATCGTGCTACTTTGAAATCCGACGGTGTTTTTCGGAGTAGCCCAAGGGGTTGGTTTACTTTTGGACATGCTACATTTGCTCTTCTTTTCTTTTTTGGACACATTTGGCATGGTGCTAGAACCCTATTCAGAGATGTTTTCGCTGGTATTGACCCTGATTTGGATGCCCAAGTGGAATTTGGGGCATTCCAAAAACTGGGAGATCCAACTACTAAAAAACAAGTGGTATAATATAGCGTCGCTTCGATCAATAATAAATATTGAGAGATTCCATGTCAGTGAATATTCATTTAAAAATAAAAAATATAAGAAAATGTTGTTGTAATTAGTACGAAAGCTATATCCGTAATTGCAAACTACGATCGAATCTATGGAAGCATTGGTTTATACATTCCTTTTGGTGTCGACCTTAGGGATAATTTTTTTCGCTATTTTCTTCCGAGAACCCCCAAAAGTTCCGGATAGAGGAGGAAAATAATTTTTTCTTCAAATCCTACTTCTTATAATTATAATATAATCTATAATATAATCAAATAATGACCTTCCCAATCGGGAAGGTCATTATTTCAACTAGTCCTCATGCTCTTCAAAAGGATCTCGAAGTTGTTCAGAGGGTTGCCCAAAGGCGGTGTATAGGGCATAACCAGTAAAGCTAACAAGTAAACGAGATATGGAGATAGCGACTAAGGTTGCAGTTTCCATTGATAGATAATTGTATGTATGTATATATACATTAATAGTATACAAAGTTAATAGATCTCAACCAATACTATTGTTTTATGGCTACACAGACTATTGATGATACTTCTAGAACCGGGCCAATACGAACTAGTGTAGGAAATTATTTAAAACCACTTAATACAGAATCTGGTAAAGTAGCTCCCGGATGGGGAACTGCTCCTCTCATGGGCACTGCAATGGTTTTATTTGCAGTATTCTTATCTATTATCTCGGAAATTTATAATTCTTCTGTTTTATTGAACGGAATTCCAGTTAGTTGGGTCTAGATAAACTAGAAGATCCGCCCGGATCCCGAACTCATCCAAAAGAAGAAAAAAAACTAAGTAAAGAAAGCTTTTTATTAATAACTTGAGTTTATAGGTTATAACGTTCTGGTAGTTTGATCGTGTAATTAATTTTAATTTTATCTAAGGATTTTTGGAATATGGGTGTGCGACTTGTTAAAATTGATCTCTATTCTAGTACAGAAAACTAGTCTGTTGTCTTCATAAAGATGGTCCTCCTACCTCGTTGGATATTGATCCAATAGTTAATATTCAGAGCACGAGGTATATGAATAAATATATTCAAGAAAATCTGAACTATGGTTTCTACCTGCTGGTTTATACCTGTTATTTATACCTCGTGACTAGGCTTCCAATAATTTAATAATTTGGAAGCAGTACGATTAGAAATCGAGGATATCTCCTCCTTTTTATGCTTACTCTTACTGAAGAATGAGAGAGTATCTCATCTCTCTTAGTTAGTATGATGAGTGAGTAGTAATGAAATTTAAAGGTTATAACCCATGAGACCTTTTGGGTATGAAAAAAATCATCGGGGTAAAAATAGAAATCTGAGGTTTAGATTTATTCATTTATTGAGATCCCGACAAGATAATTCCTATTGATCGTCCATACTAGTTGTTATCTAGGTGATCACGAATAGGATAAAAGATCGTTCAAAAGGCCTATAGCGATGTATTCAAGAACGAGCCAACTTGAAATTTGAGCACTATACAATTAAATTTATTACTGATTTTTGTAGGAAATCATGGATTATTATGAATCCTATTCGTTCATATTCCCAAGGAATGAAGTATGAAGCATCTTTCTATTTTACAAACGATATACTTTGTTTGTAAAGGTATTTTGGTGTTCTTGTTTAAGCCGTATGAAAGGAAATTCTCATGTACGGTTTTCAGAGGGGGAATTTGAGTTTACCTATCTCAATAAAGTATATGATTGGTTCGAAGAGCGTCTCGAAATTCAGGCGATTGCGGATGATATCACTAGTAAATATGTTCCTCCTCATGTTAATATATTTTATTGTTTAGGAGGAATCACACTTACTTGTTTTTTGGTACAAGTAGCTACTGGTTTTGCTATGACTTTTTACTATCGTCCCACCGTTCTAGAAGCTTTCGCTTCTATTCAATACATAATGACTGAAGTAAACTTCGGTTGGCTAATCCGATCGGTCCATCGATGGTCGGCAAGTATGATGGTTCTTATGATGATCTTGCATGTATTCCGTGTCTATCTAACAGGTGGATTCAAAAAACCTCGCGAACTCACTTGGGTTACGGGTGTAATTCTAGCTGTACTAACCGTATCTTTCGGTGTAACTGGTTATTCTTTGCCCTGGGATCAAATTGGTTATTGGGCAGTAAAAATTGTAACTGGTGTGCCTGAGGCTATTCCCTTAATAGGATCTCCTTTGGTAGAATTATTACGTGGAAGTGTTAGTGTGAGTCAATCTACCTTGACTCGTTTTTATAGTTTACACACTTTCATATTACCCCTTCTTACTGCTGTATTTATGTCAATGCACTTTCTAATGATCCGCAAGCAGGGTATTTCAGGTCCTTTATAGAAAGGACATCTACATTTTGAATTAGTATTCAAAACCTATTCTTTTTAGTAACAGTAACGATATATCATTGCCGCGAATATTTATTCTTCCATATAATTGAGAAGATGGAAATAAGAAACCATGTTTCTCGGATTTCTACTTTCTCTTAAGTATTCTTTATCTAATACAATACAAAGAATTTAAGTAGATACTCATCTCAGATGGAGAAAAGAGATTATGGGAGTGTGTGACTTGAACTATTGCTTAGGCCGTGCAGATAAATTTTTCGATCTGCCATGAATCACAAATGTGTCTCTGTCCCAATTTTCTTCCCAAAAAAAGGAAGTTTAGAACCTGGGTAAAAGGGATTGGTAACTTTGTTGCGTTCCAAGAGAGTTATTTCTATGATCGAATCCAAATTAGGCTCCGTGAAATCCAGATAATGGTAATAACATTAATAAGTTTTACTTATTGCTTATCCTTTTCTTTTCATAGTCTGAAAATGCATGCATTTCCCTTGCATTTAAATAGGGTAAACTATCGGAGTAAAAGAAGGGGTCTAAGGAAGGAGAAAGGCCGAATCAGTAACAAGCCAATACCTTGTATTGCAAAAAAAATTATGTAGGTCGGGATAAACACGGATTACAAGGAATAAGATGGTCCAAAAGGCATATTAACCATGATTTAATTTGTGAACTTACTTGGATACTGAGCACTTATTTAATACGAAATAACAAAATCATAAAGAATGGCATAGGTCTTTCTTATTCTGATGATACGCCCTTCATCATTTTTAATTAAGTTATTGCTCGAGCCGGATGATCAAAATTGACATGTCCGGTTCTTTCGGGGGATAGATTCATAAAAATTTACTTATCCGAATAACAAAGAAACCTGACTTGAATGATCCTGTATTAAGGGCTAAATTAGCTAAAGGCATGGGACATAATTATTATGGAGAGCCAGCTTGGCCCAATGATCTTTTATATATTTTTCCAGTAGTAATTTCAGGTACTATTGCATGTACCGTAGGTTTAGCGGTTCTAGAACCATCAATGATTGGTGAACCGGCAAATCCATTTGCAACTCCTTTGGAAATATTACCAGAATGGTATTTTTTCCCCGTATTTCAAATACTTCGTACAGTACCTAATAAATTATTAGGTGTCCTTTTAATGGCTTCAGTACCTGCAGGACTATTGACAGTCCCTTTCTTGGAGAATGTGAATCAATTTCAAAATCCATTTCGTCGTCCAGTAGCTACAACAGTATTCTTAATCGGTACCGTAGTAGCTCTTTGGTTAGGTATTGGGGCAACGTTACCTATCGATGAATCTTTAACTCTAGGTCTTTTCCAATTTGATCTAATTTATAATAAATATATTAATCTGTAAAGAAATCTTTTGTTCCTATATCTAGGGAGTAGTTGCTTCAAGACAAATGATCTCTCCCTAGATATATTATTTTAGATATATTTAAATTTTTTGTAATAAATATGTAAAAGATTGATTGCAAATGGATTTATTGCAATTACTTTCAAAACAAACTTAGAAAAAAGGGAATGAATAGATAAATAAAATGGAACTATTTCATGAACCTAAACCCGATTTACGGGTGAATCAATTCCAATATTTCGTAGAAATTCCAATATCTCTTTGACAGATTGTTCCCCAAGGTTTTTAATTTTCATTAAATCTTCTCGACTATAATTTGATAGGTCCGATAATGTATTTATATTAGCCTTTTTGAGGCAGTTATATATCCGAGTCGAGAAGTTTAATTGGTCAATATACATTTGGTCGAAAACGATTCTCTTAGTATTAGTCGATATATGCGATAAAGGTAAGGAAGGAGTCATATTATCACTTAGACTTTTTGTTTCAGTGATGTTCTCTTCCTCTGCACGCATAAAAGGAAGGAAAAAGTCAATCAAATTACGAGAAGCTTCGTAAAGTGCCTCTTTAGGAGCTAATCCTCCATTTGTCCATATTTCAAGAAAAAGAATTTCTTGTATCTCATTTCCACTCCAATAGGAATGAATACTATAATTTACATTTTGAACAGGGATAAAGGCAGCATCTATAGGAAAAATTCCATCCTGAGAATTATAATTCTTTGGATTTTGGATAATATACCCGCGGCCTTTTTCAATTTTTAATAATATATCTAAGGTAATAGATTTGTTTAGACTAGCTATATGTTGTGTAGTATCAATTACTCTGACAGAAGGTGGTAATATGATATCTTGAGCGGTTACTTTTTTTGGTCCAACGATATGGATAGAACCTTCACGAATTCCGTAGGCATCACTTCTAAGTACAATTTCTTTCAGATTCATCAAAATTTCATGTACCGATTCTTCGATACCTATCATCACAGAATATTCATGTGCTATGTTTTCAAATTTGGCACGTGTGATGCACGTTCCTTCCAACTCTCCAAGTAAAACTCTTCTTATTGCACTACCTATTGTATTAGCTTGACCTTTGCGAAGCGGAGATAGAGTGAAACGGCCATAATGGAGACGCTTACTGTCTGCTCTGGATTCGACGCACACCAATTGTGGTCTCTTAATAGAGACTAATATTTCATCCTGAATCATAATTATTATATTGAATAGATAATTTCATCATTTCTTTCTCTTAAAATTAATTAAATTCTTACACACGTCTCTTTTTGGGAGGTCTACATCCATTATGTGGCATAGGAGTTATGTCACGTACATAACTCAGTATTACACCACTTTGAGCAATGGCTCGTAATGCTGTATCTCTCCCCGGACCAGGTCCACTTATCAAAACTTCTGCCTGTTTCAGAAGACCTTGATCCGTTAATGTAAAAAGAACATTTTCTGCTGCAGTTTGAGCAGCAAATGGTGAACGTCTTTTTGTGCCTTTGAATCCACAAGCACCGGCAGAAGACCAAGAAACCGCTTGTCCTTGTGTATCTGTAACAGTAACAATGGTATTTCGAAAACTTGCTCGAACGTAAATAACTCCTTTAATTATTCTATGTTTAGTTCTACGTGTAACAAGTCTTCTTGTAGTTCTACGTGACACAAATCTTTTTGTATTTTTTGAAACAAATCTTTTTATAGTTTTTGGCATATTTATTATATTAAAATAGTGGAAAAAAATATATATATAGAAGTATACTTATATATATATATTTTTTATTATTTATTATACATGGATTTCTTAGATATAAAAAAGTATTATCCCTGTCTTTGTTTATGTCTCGGATTGTAACAAATGACCA